ATATAATTATATATTATATATAATATAATAATAATTATAATAGTATTTTGTATATAGTATTTAGTAATAGTATTTCGAATTCGAAATTGAATATTCTAATTTTTAGAATTTAGAATTCTATAATCTATACTATACTAATGTAATAATTAAGTTAAAGTAAACAGTAATTAATATTACTTAATTACTTAAGAAAGAATTATAAGATATTTAATTATTACATATTTTATTGTTAGATATTTAAATTTTTTTGAATTATATTCTTATAAATTTTTATTTGAATTTTAAAATGAAAGAAATAGAAAAGACTAACTCAGATCATAATCAAAGATTCCCACGTTTTCATTCGGAAATATATATAAAGAATCGACCATTCGAGTATTACAAATTGCATGAAAACATAATAGAAGTAAGGGCATAGAATATAGATAGATATGTGGTATATATCTGTGTATATTGAATTGCGAATAAATACATAATAGAATCATTTCTGATTCAACCAAATACAAATAATAGAATGGTATCCAATATAGATGAAATAAAATCAATAAAATAAAATAGGAACAAACATTTTTCAATATAAGAATCCCTATTTAATAAATTCAAAAGTTCCGGCATAATGTTCATAATTCAAAATATAAATAAAAAAGTATTCGAATGAGATTTTCATTTTTCAAATAAAAAAGGGGGATATGGCGAAATAGGTAGACGCTACGGACTTAATTGGATTGAGTCTTGGTATGGAAACTTACCAAGTGAGAACTTTCAAATTCAGAGAAACCCTGGAATTCACAATGGGTAATCCTGAGCCAAATCCTGTTTTCCGTAAACAAAGAAAGAAACAGAAAGTTATAATCAAAAAGGATAGGTGCAGAGACTCAATGGAAGCTGTTCTAACAAATGGAGTTGACGACTTTTCCTTTTGCATTAGGAAAGGAATCCTTCCATCAAAATTCTAGGAATGAATCAAAGATAAACCTATGGATATATATACTGAAATACTATTTCAATTGATTAATGAAGACTTCAAATCTCCGTTTGTGAGAAAAATATTTTAAAATGAAAGATGTAAATCAATTCCAAGTTTAATAAAGTGGAAGAAAAGACGAAATATTCATTGATCAAATCATTCACTCCATCATAATCTGATAGATCCTTTGAGGAACTGATCAATTAGACGAGAACAAAGATAGAGTCCTATTCTACATGTCAATACCGACAACAATGAAATTTATAGTAAGAGGAAAATCCGTCGACTTTAGAAATCGTGAGGGTTCAAGTCCCTCTATCCCCAAAGGACCTGTTTAACTTTCTAATTTTTTTCCTATATCCTCTCTATTTTTAATTCATTATTTATGTTATGTGTTTTATTCTGTTTATTCTTTCACAAATAAATTGGAATTTTTATCTTTTTCTTATCCTAATTACAAGTCATAAGTTTTGATTTATTTGTGAATGTTAAACACGTATAATTTATTATTTAATTATAAACATACAAATAAATCATTATAAACATACAAATAAATATCTTATTTTTGAGCAAGGAATCGTCCTCATATGCGTGATTAACAATACAAAATAATAATAATATAATTACTACTACTAAAACTTACTTACAAAATTGTATTTTTTGTCTTTTTGGACTTAGTTGACATAGATTCATTGACATATACTCCAGTAATCTTTTAAAATAAAAATGAGGCTGATGCGTCAAGAGTGGTCGGGATAGCTCAGTTGGTAGAGCAGAGGACTGAAAATCCTCGTGTCACCAGTTCAAATCTGGTTCCTGGCATATGATTCATTTGTATGAGTATCTATTCCCCCTATTTAAAAAAATAGGGGGAATAGATACATACCCATTTGTGCTCTAAATTATTATATATATTTATTTTATCTATTTAGGTATCTATAGATATATTCTTCCTAGATGCTTAAAGACTTAAAGAATAGATCCATTTTTAGGTATATCCTCTCTCTCTATATATAGATGAATTATTTTATTGGATTTTTTTTCCCTTTTTTCTGCTATCTAAAAAATGTGAATATTTCCATATGGTTAAATTGGTTGGTCGAAAGACCAAAAAGTCTAGTCTAAGCTAGTTTAGAGGTGGAGCAGGAATAGTAAAAAGTCATTTTAGATGGATTACATAAATAGAATAGATCCCAATTCTTTAGTATTTTTTTGAGATTTTCATTTTTTTTTTTTCATATCTTTGGATGTTACTTTTTCTTTTTTGTGGCCATATAATTGATGTTGATGTGCACGTTACATAATTCATGATACAGAATTTTTGCAGTTCATCCGATTTATTGGCTTGGCTCATCCGAAATAAGTATTGTTCCATATTTTCGAATTTCAAAGAATTCCCATCCAATTTTGTAATCCCTATATTATTATCTTATTTATCAATTTTGTGATTTATCACATTTTATCACATAATAATAATATATATGCATGAGACTTCCATTATTCTGTCCGGGTTAACTTCAATTACTTTGTCTG